GTTTTCTACTAACGGCTTTAACTATAACCTCATCTTTATTTGTTTGTATGAGCAAAATACGATTGATTTGAAATTTATTAAATCCAAAATTCATACAAAAAAAGCGTTCTGTGGGATTGATTCCAGGTATTACTCTGTACCGCCCTTTATTTGATATTCGTGGGCAATTCGGATTAATATTTAAAGATATATATATTATTACATTACCCCCCGGTTTCCCCTTATCAAACAAATTGAAATGATTGAAATTTTTCTATTTGGAATTGTGTTAGGTCTAATTTCTATCACTTTGGCTGGATTATGCATAACTGCGTATTTACAATACAAACGTGGCGATCGGCTGGACCTTTGATTAATTAAAATAAAATCCGATCCGATTGGTCGACTCCTTTCTTGAACTTTAATCCGCAGGAAATTCCTTTTGTTTCAGTTAGTGAAGTTATTTAGTAGAGTTTGACCTAACAAGAATGGAATCACGCTCTGTAGGATTTGAACCTACGACATTGGGTTTTGGAGACCCACGTTCTGCCGAACTGAACTAAGAGCGCTTTCTTAGTACAGGCTGTAAAGCTATTCTTTTTGTAACTCTACTACATCATATACCATATAATATTATATTATAGTATCATACTTGCTGCTCATAGAAAAATAAATAGGCAGGGATGACAGGATTTGAACCTGTGACATTTTGTACCCAAAACAAACGCGCTACCAAACTGCGCTACATCCCTTTCAATTGAGCTACATACAGTATCATTGTAAAGAATCCCCATCTTGGTTTCCATATCGGTATTTATATTTATTTCATTGATTGGTCTCATTTTTTTATATAACTTTATTTTATTTATATTAATAAATTAATAATAACAGAAAAAATGATATACATATGAAATAAACCGTAAAAAAACGAATCAATTTCCGGAATGTTCAGGAAGGGGGGAATTTGTTTTATGTTTTAAGAGAAGTAAAGTGGAATGATTTTACATTTGAATTAGGAATTCAACCTATAACTAGAAGCGGTTATTAACTACATATACCTTAAATACAGATACAATGTATTTCAATACAAATCAAATAAGGAGTATTTGCAATGCGAGATCTAAAAACTTATCTATCCACGGCACCGGTACTAAGTACTCTATGGTTTGGATCTTTGGCAGGTCTATTGATAGAGATCAATCGATTTTTCCCAGATTCGTTGATATTCCCTTTTTTTCAGTCTAGTTATTGACAAAAGGGAACGAAAATTAGAGATATTATTTCGATTCCCTTTATTTTTAAAAATTTCTTTCGAGTTAGTAATTTCTATTTTTTTGTTACTTTCTTCATTTCGAATTGTAACGAGAAGAGTTGAGTGAATCAAAAATAAAAAGGAGGTTCATGGCCAAAGGTGGTAAAGATGCCCGGGTAACGGTTATTTTAGAGTGTATCAGCTGTGTTCGAAAGAGTATTAATAAGGAATCCACGGGTATTTCTAGATATATTACTCAAAAGAATCGACACAATACGCCCAGTCGATTGGAATTACTAAAATTCTGTCCCTGTTGTTTTAAACATACGGTTCATGGGGAGGTAAAGAAATAGATTACATTTCTTTATATTATGTAAACCTGTCAAATACCAGCAAAAAAAGAACATTATTATTATCATCATTATATAATATAACTATTTCTATTTTTTCTATTTGTATTCTATTTATAATATAGATAGAATAGAAACCAATCCTATTTATTTATGAATTTGAATTAGGATTTCGGAATAAGGAATCAAAAAATTATGGATAAATCCAAACGACGCTTTCTGAAATCTAAGCGACCTTTTCATAGTCGATTGCCCCCCATTGGGCCGGGGGATCGAATTGATTATAGAAACATGAGTTTAATTAGTCGATTTATTAGTGAACAAGGAAAAATATTATCTAGACGAGTAAATAGATTGAACTTGAAACAACAACGATTAATTACTAGCGCTATAAAACAGGCTCGTATTTTATCTTTATTACCCTTTCTTAATAATGAGAAACAATTTGAAAGAACCAAGCCCGCTCCTAGAACCTTAAGCTTTGGAACCATAAAAAAATAAGCTTATTCTTCAATTGAATCCAAATTAAAATCCGAACGCAAACGAAGAATAATGTTTTTTTATTGAGCATGTTCTAAATATTTTAGAGTATGATATTTTATTGAATCCTATGTTTTTATCATCCTAATTTTGTTTCTTTCGACTCCACTTTCCCGGAGAATAAACTCCGGGGAACGCCGTTTACATAATTCCGATGCATTTCTTCCAATCTCCCTATTTCATGATCTCATTGAAAATGATATAAAGACAGTTCCTATTTGATATAGCTATTTGCGCCAGTATTTTACGATTCAGAAACAACTGCTTCTTCTGCAGATCATATATTAATTTACTATAACTATGCGATACCCTATTCCCGCGAATTACTGCGTTTAATCGAAGGATCCACAAACGACGAAAATCCCTCTTTTGTCTATCTCTATCCCGATGAGCCGAAACCAAAGCTCTTATTTTCTGTTGAGTAATAGTTCGAGTAATCCTTGAATGAGCTCCTCGAAAGCTTGCTGCAAATAAACGAATTTTTGTTCTACGCCTCCTAGCTATATATCCTCGCCTAATTCTGGTCATTGCCTAAATGGAACTTAAATTAATAACTAATTAATTTTTTTTCTTTCTAGTTATTCTTTTCCCTGTCTATTAATAACAAAACGATTGTTCCAATGTATAAAAGAAAAATTCCAACGATTTTTGCTATTATAACCCTTCCCGCCCGACCACCATATTTGTTTGTTTATTTTTTCCTAGGTATTTTACACCAAATTAAGAATTTGGATTAGTATTAGATGAATATAGAGAATCCATATATTCCATAGAAAATAAATGGATAAACTAAATGAAAATGAAATGGTAGGTTCCATCGTTTCTATGGTTATTTATTAATTAAATAATAAAACGGTAAGGTCCTCTCTATACACCGGAGCCACCCCCCCCCCTTCATTTAACTAACATGGTTATTGGTCACTTGTACAGTTCACATTGCTCTACCTATTATGAATTATCTAGTACTAGATCTTTCACAAAAAAATCAATTTGTATAGTAACGGTATTTAATTAGGAAAGTTGGCTGGGTAGCTGATCCTGTTAGTCCGTTCGTTCTTGCAAGAATGCGAGCATAAGTTTAAATAAAATAAGGATTTCTACGCTTTAATGAAATAAGCATTTGCTACCACTAGAGAATTTGTTCTTATCGTAAATTGAGGTGAGTAGATTTACACCAATAGAAAACCATAAATTTCATACATAAACAATTAAGGATATGCTTAATAGATTAAATCTTTTTTTTTCGTTATAGTGAATAGAGTTCTTCGATTCTATCCGTACCGACTGTAATCTTTTTTTGATTTTTTCCTCAATGGCTATATAGGATTGGATAGGATTTGAACGAGTCGCACATACACCCTAGTACATGTTCCTCGGCGCTGAGGACATCCCCGAAGAGCGGGAGATTTTTTTACATTTCTGATTGGCTGTCTTGTATTTCTAATGAGTTGTTTAATAGTTGGCATGATGAATCATATCCATAATGGGCCGGTTTAGATCGATCCTAACCAGATAATTATGAATTACTTTTCGTTACTATCATTTTGAATTTAGTAAAAAGAGAAAATACCCAATCAGGATATTTGCGTGAAATACAGATTCATTTATCCGCCATCCGCTACAAGATCAACAATTCCATGAGCTTGGGCTTCTGTTGCTGACATAAACACATCCCTTTCCATGTCTTCTGATACAACCCATAAGGGTTTGCCCGTTCTTTGTACATAAATCTCTGTCAGGGTTTCGCGCAATTTCAGAAGTTCTTCCGCTTCTAGGACAAATTCTACTGTTTGGGCCTCAAAATAAGAACTAGCAGGTTGATGAATCATTACCCTGATGATATGACATAACAAAAAGTGATTCTATATTTTTATGAGGGGGTGAAGAAAAAAGGGAAAATTGAACAACCGTACGGGCATCTTTTGCATGTTGCATACGGCTCTACAATGTAATTTATTTTTACTTTCCATCGAAGAAAGATAAAAACTATCAGACCTAGATCTGTAAATTTGCCATCTTTACTTTCTTTTCCAGAGCTAAAAAAAAATAATATGATGGCACCGTTGCCTTTCTATATTTGATTGCGTCTGTAAGCCGGCAATCCCAAAGTTTCTTTTCGATTCAATCAAAAATAAAATAGAATAAGGGAAAAATAATTTATTCTATTTTATTTTTGTAGAAGACTCTTTCATAACATAAAAATTGTTAATAGCCTCTCTGTGTGAAAACAAAAATAAAAGTTTCAAAGTTTGTGCCGCTGAAACAAAATCCCGATATATAAAAACGAAAATATTTTTGAATCTCTACTCTCTCGATACATAATCGAATGTTTTTGAAAAAGAATAAAAAGAATTTTCATATCGAATTCGAAGTGCCATGCTATTATTACTTAAATATTCCTATTTTATATGGAGAAGGCATAGTTTTCTTTTTTTTTTATAAACTAAAAAAACTCATTGGCGCCAAGCGTGAGGGAATGCTAGACGTTTGGTAATAGCCCCCCCGACCAAGAGAAAAGATCCCATTGAAGCAGCTAATCCCATGCATATTGTATGTACCGTTGGTCGCACAAATTGCATAGTATCATAAATAGCAACTCCGGGTATTACCCACCCGCCGGGAGAGTTTATAAAAAAAAAAAAATCTTTGGTATCATTTTCTATACTGAGATATACCATAAGACTAATAAGTTGATTTGAGATTTCACTATCAACCCCCTGGCCTAAAAAAAGGAGTCGTTCTCGATAAAGTCGGTTAATTAGGATTAAACTGTCTCCCTTCGAAACCATACATGCACCTTTTGATGCATACGGTTCCACAAAATGGGGGAAAAATCAATGTGTATTGTATATTTCCACCGCTTTATTTTTTCATAGCGGATTGTTTCTAACAAAGGAACTTTACTTTTTTATTGCATATTTCACATATTTCAAAAAAAAGTATGAGTGTTTTTCTTTTTCCCTATAATTCAAATACAAAATAAAGAAACTTATCGAACTAACCTTTCATTGATGTATTCTTTTCACCGATATTCAATCCAAATCACGATGCTATTTTCTTGTTCCTGAGTGGGACTCTTTAATATTTTTAGGTTTCTGCTCTACTCCGGGTAAAGATCCGACCGATTTGGATTTGCATATGCATATATAGGACAAATGCTCCTAATACCATTACCGTTTCTTTTTTCTTTGCTACATACACAACCTTTCTTTTTTTTTGCAATTCATATCTTCTTCCAATCTTATTCCAATCGTCATATTACTCGATTTATTAAGATATCTCCTATGGAGACCATTCAAGTGAAAATCATACAATACATATATTTATCATTCGGGTTTTCTAAACGGAGCCTGGATACTTATTGGTTCATCCAAGTCAACCATAAACTATTGTAATTGAGAATATTAATCCGAACCCCCCCACAACAAAAAAAAAGGGATCTCATTAATTAATTGTACTTCACGCTTCAATTTTTTGATGATTCAATTAATCATTTTACATTTTAGGGTGAAACAAACATAGGATATCTCGGAAAGAGAACGGGGAAATCCCATATGACCCAAAATATCTTACAAGCCGCACTATATGTCAATCCAAGTTGAATATGCCTCTCCGGGAAGTCGAAAGGGTACTCTTGGAACACCAATAGGCATGTGAAATAAATAAAAGAAGGACTTTATTTTACTTTGATGTGGAAACGTAACAATGGGTTGATTATCTTCATAATACGAATATCTTATATCATAATCATAAAACAAATGTAGATTAGAAAAGTTTAATCGAAAGAGAAAAAAATCAATCCTCGTAAAGTAAAATTCTTACGAATAGGCGGGTCCTTTGAAAACCCGATGGGACATAGTTGCTCATATTAAAGTGGTATTAACCCCCGATTGCGTATTGATACTTATCGGGTATAAAATAAATCTGTTTCTCTTTGTTCCTACAAATAGAATTGTTTGGTTAGTAGTAACATAATGCCAATAGAATAGAAAAAGATAAATCCCTGTTTCGCTATAATCTACTGAAAGCAACTAGGTCCGTAGTTTTTTCCAATGCAATAAAATTACATTTTTTGATTAAAGTAAGGGGTATTTCCATGGGTTTACCTTGGTATCGTGTTCATACCGTCGTATTGAATGATCCCGGTCGGTTAATTTCTGTCCATATAATGCATACAGCTCTAGTTTCTGGTTGGGCCGGTTCGATGGCTCTATATGAATTAGCAGTTTTTGATCCCTCTGACACAGTTCTTGATCCAATGTGGAGACAGGGTATGTTCGTTATACCCTTTATGACTCGTTTAGGAATAACCAATTCATGGAGTGGTTGGAGTATCACAGGGGGGTCTATAACGAATCCGGGTATTTGGAGTTATGAAGGCGTGGCAGGGGCACATATTGCCTTTTCTGGTTTGTGTTTCTTAGCCGCTATTTGGCATTGGGTCTATTGGGATCTAGAAATATTTTTTGATGATCGTATAGGAAAACCCGTTTTGGATTTGCCCAAAATATTTGGAATTCATTTATTTCTCTCAGGGGTGGCTTGCTTTAGTTTTGGTGCATTTCATGTAACTGGACTGTATGGTCCTGGAATATGGGTTTCTGACCCCTATGGACTAACAGGAAAAATAGAACCCGTAACTCCGGCGTGGGGTGTGGAAGGTTTTGATCCTTTTGTTCCAGGAGGAATAGCTTCTCATCATATTGCGGCCGGGACATTGGGGATATTAGCGGGCCTATTCCATCTTTGTGTCCGCCCGCCTCAACGTCTATACAAAGGATTACGTATGGGAAATATTGAAACCGTTCTTTCCAGTAGTATTGCTGCTGTTTTTTTTGCCGCTTTTATAGTTGCTGGAACCATGTGGTATGGTTCAGCAACTACGCCTATCGAATTATTTGGCCCCACTCGTTATCAATGGGATCAGGGATACTTCCAACAAGAAATATATCGAATAGTTGAAACCGGGCTCTCCGAAAAAAAAAGTTTATCGGAAGTTTGGTCTAAAATTCCTGAAAAATTAGCCTTTTATGATTACATCGGCAATAATCCGGCAAAGGGGGGATTATTTAGAGCGGGTTCAATGGACAACGGAGATGGAATAGCTGTTGGATGGTTAGGACATCCCATCTTTAGAGATAAAGAAAGGCGCGAACTTTTTGTACGTCGTATGCCTACTTTTTTTGAAACATTTCCGGTTGTTTTGATAGACAGAGACGGAATTGTTAGAGCGGATGTGCCTTTTAGAAGGGCAGAATCGAAGTATAGTGTCGAACAAATAGGTGTAACTGTTGAGTTTTATGGTGGCGAACTCAACGGAATCAGTTATAGCGATACTGTTACTGTTAAAAAATATGCTCGACGCGCTCAATTGGGTGA